ACTTATAATAATTCCAAAACTAAAGATACAACTAATTTTGATCAAACGGGCGAAGTGGCTTTGATACGTTATTCACAACAATCGGACTTTCGTCGAGATATAATAAAGGGCTCCATGCGAACACAAAGGCGAAAAATAGCTATTTTGAAACTGTTTCAAGCAAATTTGCATTCTCCCCTTTTTTTGGACAGAATAGAGAAATTTCTTTTTTTTGCTTTTGATACTTCTGAGCTAATGAAAATAATGTTTATAAATTGGATGCGTAAAAAATCAGAATTTACAATTTCAGATTCTACTTATACAGAAGAAAAAACAAAGGAAAGTGACAAAAAAGAAAAAGCAGAGAGCAAAAACAGACGAGAAGAAGACAAACGAGAAGAAAAAGTTCGTATAGAAATAGCTGAAACCTGGGATAGCATTATTTTTGCTCAAGCAATAAGAGGTTGTGTTTTAGTAATTCAATCGATTCTTCGAAAATATATTATATTGCCTTCATTAATAATAGCTAAAAATATCATTCGTATGTTATTATTTCAAATTCCCGAATGGTCCGAGGATTTAAAGGATTGGAATAGAGAAATGCATGTTAAATGCACTTATAATGGAGTTCAATTATCAGAAACAGAATTTCCTAAAAACTGGTTAACAGACGGTATTCAAATAAAGATCCTATTTCCTTTTCGACTACAACCTTGGCACAGATCTAAGTTAAAATTCTTTTCTAAAGATCCAATAAAAAAGAAAAGACAAAAACATGATTTTTGTTTTTTAACAGTTTGGGGAATGGAAACTGAACTTCCTTTTGGTTCTCCCCGAAAAGAACTTTCACTTTTTGAACCCATTTTTAAAAAATTAAAAAAAAAAATTAGAAAGTTGAAAAAAAATGGTTTTCTAACTCTAACAATTTTTAAAGAAAAAAGAAAAATATTTCTACATTTACCGAAAGAAACAAAAAACTGGTTCATCAAAAGTATTCTATTTGTAAAAGAAATAATATCAAAATCAAAAAGAAATCCGATTCTATTATTTGGATTTAGAGAAGTATCTGAATTAAATGAAACTAAAAACGAAAAAGATTCACCAATCACTAATGGGACTATTCATAAATTTTCCACTTCAATTCGATCTATGGATTGGATAAACTATTCACTGACAGAAAAAAAAATGAAAGATCTGAATGCCAGAACAAAGACAATAAGAAATCAAATAGAAAAAATTACAAAAGAAAAGAAAAAACGATTTCTAATCTCAGAAAGAAATATTAGTCCTAACAAACTAAGTTATAATGCTAAACGATTAAAATTAAAATCATCAAAAAATATTTTACAGATATTAAAAAGAAACAATGCTCAATTAGTCCGTAAATCATATTTTTTTATAAAAATTTTGATTGAAAAGATATATATAGATATCCTTCTAGCTATCATTAATATTCCGAGGATCAATGTACAGTTTTTTCGTGAATCACCAAGAAAAATGATTACTAAATACATTTCTATGTATAATAAAAACGAAAATCACCAAAGACTTGATAAAACAAATCAAAATACACTAATTCACTTTATCTCGAGTATAAAAAAGGTATTTAATTATAGTAATTTTAACAAGAACTCACAGATTTTGTATAACGTAACCTCTTTGTCACAAGCATATGTATTTTACAAATTATCACAAGTCCAAGTTATTAACCTATATAAGTTAAGATCTGTCCTTCAATATCATGGAGCATCTCGTTTTCTTAAGAATGAAATAAAAGATTATTTTGGAGTCCAAGGAGGATTTCAGTTCAAATTAAAAAATACAAATTTTCAAAATTCTGTAATGAATGAATGGAAAAACTGGGTAAGAAGTAATTATCAATATAAATACGATTTATCTCAGATCAGATGGTCTAGCTTAATATCGCAAAAATGGCGAAATAAAATGAATCAACAGCATATGATTCAAAATAAGGATTTAAATAAATGGAATTTATATGAAAAAGACCAATTAATTCATTACGAAAAACAAAATAATTTGGAAGTCGATTCATTATCGAACCAAAAAGATAATTTTAAAAAATACTATAGATATAATATTTTATTATATAAATCCATTAATTATGAAGATAAGAAAGACTCATCTATTTATGAATTACCATTCAAATTAAATAATAAGCAAGAGATTTTTTATAATTACAAAATAGATAAAAGTAAATTATTTGATATGTCGGGAGGTATCCCTGTCAATAAGCATCTAAGAGAAGATGATATTATCGATACGGAAAAAAGCTCGCATAGAAAATATTTGGATTGGAGAATTCTCCCTTTTTGTCTTAGAAAGAAAGTCGATATTGAATCCTGGATCGATACCGGAACCAAACAAAAAAAAAACCTTTTTGATTGGATGGGAATGAATGAAGAAATACTAGATCGTCCTACATCAAATTTAGAATTTTGGTTCTTTCCAAAATTTGTGATACTTTGCAAGGCATATAAGATAAAATCATGGATGATACCAATCAAATTACTTTTTTTAAATTTTAATGGAACTAAAGATGTTAGTGAAAATAAAAAAATCAACAGAAAGCAAAATAACGATCCTTTATCATCGAATGAAACAAAATCCATTCAATTAAAAAATCAAAATCATGAAGAAAAAGAGTCTGAGGATCAAGTAGATCTTGAATCAGTTCTAGCAAACCAAGAAAAAGATGTTGAAGAAGATTATGCAAGATCAGACAGGAAAGAGCGTAGAAAGAAAAAGCAATACAAAAGTAATACGGAAGCAGAACTTGATTTTTTGCTAAAAAGGTATTTATGCTTTCAATTAAGATGGGATGATTCTTTAAATCAAAAAATAATCAATAATATCAAAATATATTGTCTCTTGCTTAGACTGACAAATCCACGAGAAATTATTATATCCTCTATTCAAAGGGGAGAACTGAGTCTAGATATTCTAATGATTCAGAAAGATTTAACTCTTACAGAATTGATGAAAAAGGGAATATTGATTATCGAATCAACCCGTCTGTCGGTAAAAAATGATGGAAAATTTATTATGTATCAAACCATAAATATTTTATTGGTTCATAAGAGAAAACAACAAATTAATCAAAGATACAGAAAAAAAAACTCTATTGTAATAAATCAAAGTTTAATTAGAAATAAAGACAAAAATAATTATGATTTACTTGTTCCCGAAAATCTTTTATCCTCTAAACATCGTAGAGAATTGAGAATTCTAATTTCTTTCAATTCAAAAAATGAAAATGATATCAATACAGAAATTATCAATAATAATAACATAAAAAACCACGCTCACATTATAGATAAAAGCAAACGTTTTGATAGAGATAAAAATAAACTAATTAAATTAAAACTTTTTCTTTGGCCCAATTATCGATTAGAAGATTTAGCTTGTATAAATCGCTATTGGTTTGATACCAATAATGCTAGTCGGTTTAGTATGGTAAGGATACATATATGTCCACGATTAAAAATTCGGTAAAGTTCCATTTGTCATATATATCCCATAGCATATCTAATCTAGTATATGAAATATATGAAAACAAAGAGAGACGTCCATATACATTGTTTTACATCCCATATTCCATTCTGATATATGGAATTCAATCATGTATCAATTCGATCTAGAAATGAATCAATCCAATTTTTCGTTTTAGATTTTTAGATATAGATATAATTTTTTTTCCTTTGTAAGGGAAGAAATATACCATCTTTTATGTATTTCTATCCGAATCAAAAAAAAATTGGATTGATTTTGGAATTCCTAACGAATTGAAGATTATTGTGTATACCAAATTCAAACCAACTGACATTCTTATTTAATATTACATTATTTATTATTACTGATCAATAAAACTATACTTAACAAAGGCGGGAGGAGGGGGATTTCATTTTATGGTAAAAAGTGCATTCATTTCAATTATTTCACAAGAAGACAACAAAGAAAACAAGGGATCCGTTGAATTTCAAATAGTAAGTTTTACTAATAAGATACGAAGACTTACTTCACATTTGGAATTGCATAGAAAAGACTATTTATCTCAAAGAGGTTTACGGAAAATTCTAGGAAAACGCCAACGACTACTATCTTATTTGGCAAAGAAAAATGGAGTACGTTATAAAGAATTAATGAGCCAGTTGAACATTCGGGAATCAAAAACTCGTTAATTTGAAGAGTCTTTTTTTTTTTTTATTATTTGATTTATTAGATCTTAAACTTGAATTTTGATGAACTTATTTTCGTTTTCAGTAATTCATGGAAAAATCAATCGAGGAACCCCCTATGAATGTACCAGCTACAAGAAAGGACTTTATGATAGTCAATATGGGGCCCCACCACCCATCAATGCATGGCGTTCTTCGACTCATCCTTAGTCTAGACGGTGAAGATGTTATTGACTGCGAACCAATATTAGGTTATTTACACAGAGGGATGGAAAAAATTGCGGAAAACCGAACAATTATACAATATTTGCCTTATGTAACACGTTGGGATTATTTAGCTACTATGTTTACAGAAGCGATAACCATAAATGGACCGGAACAGTTGGGAAATATTCAAGTACCTAAAAGAGCTAGCTATATCAGAGTAATTATGTTGGAGTTGAGTCGTATAGCTTCTCATCTCTTATGGCTTGGCCCTTTTATGGCAGATATTGGTGGGCAGACCCCTTTCTTCTACATTTTTAGAGAAAGAGAGTTAATATATGATTTATTCGAAGCTGCGACTGGTATGAGAATGATGCATAATTATTTTCGTATCGGAGGAGTAGCAGCTGATCTACCTCATGGCTGGTTAGATAAATGTTTGGATTTCTGCGATTATTTTTTAACAGGAGTTGCTGAATATCAAAAACTTATTACGCGAAATCCTATTTTTTTACAACGAGTTGAAGGAATAGGTATTGTTAGTGCAGAAGAAGCAATAAATTGGGGTTTATCAGGACCAATGCTACGAGCTTCCGGAGTACGATGGGATCTTCGTAAAGTTGATCATTATGAGTGTTATGACGAATTTGATTGGGGAGTCCAGTGGCAAAAGGAAGGGGATTCGCTAGCTCGTTATTTAGTCCGAATTGGTGAAATGACGGAATCCGTAAAAATTATTCAACAGGCTTTGGAAGGGATTCCAGGGGGGCCTTATGAAAATTTAGAAACTCGAAGTTTTGCTAGAGAAAGGAATCGAGAATGGAATGATTTTGAATATCGATTTATTAGTAAAAAAACTTCTCCCGCCTTTGAATTGCCGAAACAAGAACTTTATGTTAGAGTTGAAGCACCAAAAGGAGAGTTGGGAATTTTTCTGATAGGGGATCAAAGTAGTTTTCCTTGGAGATGGAAAATTCGCCCGCCGGGTTTTATCAATTTGCAAATTCTTCCTCAATTAATTAAAAGAATGAAATTGGCTGATATTATGACAATATTAGGTAGCATAGATATTATTATGGGGGAAGTTGATCGTTGAAATGATAATTGATCCAACAACAGTACAAGCTATCAATTCTTTTTCCAGATTGAAATCCTTAAACGAGATCTATGGAATTATATGGATCCTTGTCCCTATTTTGACTCTTGTATTGGGAATCACGATAGGCATACTAGTAATTGTGTGGTTAGAAAGAGAAATTTCTGCAGGGATACAACAACGTATTGGACCTGAATATGCCGGTCCTTTTGGAGTTCTTCAAGCTCTAGCGGATGGAACAAAATTACTTTTCAAAGAAAATCTTTTTCCATCTAGAGGGGATACTCGTTTATTTAGTATCGGACCATCCATAGCAGCCATATCAACTCTATTAAGCTATTCAGTAATTCCTTTTGGCTATCACTTTGTTTTAGCGGATCTAAATATCGGCGTATTTTTATGGATTGCCATTTCAAGTATTGCTCCCATTGGACTTCTTATGTCAGGATATGGATCAAATAATAAATATTCCTTTTTAGGTGGTCTACGAGCTGCCGCTCAATCGATTAGTTATGAAATACCATTAACTCTCTGTGTATTATCCATATCTCTACGTGCGATTCGTTGAAACATAAATTTTTCCCTATCCCCCCCTTTTTTTTTTTATTTTTTATTAGGAAAAAGGTAAAATTAATTGAATATATTGAATATATATCCTTATTTTTTTATTCATCATTTGGGTTGATGAACTAAATTAGATAGTTATATGAGTGAAAGAAAACAGCTTCTAAATTTGCAGTAAAAAAAATCGAGACTCATTTCTTATGTACAACAGGAAAGCACAAATAAACATAAGAAGATGAGATCATTTGTCCCAAAATTGGTTGATTAGTCATCCTGGCTTGAAAGCGGGCTCAAAGAATCAACCTTATTGAGTTTTTACTATCATTTATATATATATATATATATTAGTGTAATGCTAGTAATGCTACCGAGCAGTTGAGTAAAAATAAAAATGAGTGGATGGTTAGGAACACCAAGATACATAAAAGATTAGTAATAGAATTATCAAAAATAAAAGAATATTAATTGGGGCTTTAAATTAGTAGAAATGATCAGGCAGTACTCCCCACGATTCCGATCCAGAGTATGCTCCTATCCACCAATTAAACAAATGACTATCAGGAACGAAGTAATCTTTTCCTTTTTTTTTTTTCAGAAGGAAGAATAGGAACAAAAAAAAGAATAGACTTACAATAGAAAAAGAAAAAAAAAGAATCCTTTATTCTTCTTTCTTTCCTATCTCGATATTCATATAAATATAAATTGAATTCGTGTCATAATTCATGAACTAATGGAATGTCTAATTCTTTTTCGTAATCGAAAATGATAGGTTGAAATATTTATTGGTATTTCTACAAGAAGTATTTTATTGAAAGATTTAAGTTATTGCTCAAGAAAGAAAAATTGAAATTCTTAAAAGATGAGATCAATTCAGAAGTACTTTACTTTAGTATTATAACAGACAGAATTACATTGGTCAAATTTTTGAATTGGGGGCATCCGATAGATTTTGATCCTATCTATCCTACAAATAGATCAAGATAAATAATATGATCTGGCCCTTAGATTTATTTATGGCCTTCGAGGAGCCATATGAGGTGAAAATCTCATGTATGGTTCTGTAATAGCGATGGGGACAGTGATGTCATCACCGACTATGATTATCTAACAGTTCGAGTACAGTTGATATAGTTGAGGCACAATCAAAATATGGTTTGGGGGGATGGAATTTGTGGCGTCAACCTATAGGATTTATCATTTTTTTCATTTCTTCCCTAGCAGAATGTGAGAGATTACCTTTTGATTTACCAGAAGCAGAAGAAGAATTAGTAGCAGGTTATCAAACTGAATATTCGGGTATCAAATTTGGTTTATTTTATGTTGCTTCCTATCTAAACTTATTAGTCTCTTCATTATTTGTAGCAGTTCTTTACTTGGGCGGTTGGAATATCTCTATTCCGTACATATCTGTCCCGGAGTTTTTTGATTTTGAAATAAATAAAGTAGGTAGAGTTTTTGGAACAACAATGGGTATTCTTATTACATTGGTTAAAACTTATTTGTTCTTGTTCATTCCTATCACAACAAGATGGACTTTACCTAGACTAAGAATGGACCAACTATTAAATCTTGGATGGAAATTTCTTTTACCTATTTCTCTTGGCAATTTATTATTAACAACCTCTTCCCAACTCTTTTCACTATAAAGTAATTCTTTTGTATATTTATAGTTTGTCTCAAACAAGATAAAGAAACAAATATAAAATTATTCATAGAGATTCACGATATGTTCCCTATGGTAACTGGGTTCATGAATTATGGTCAACAAACCATACGGGCTGCAAGGTACATTGGTCAAAGTTTCATGACTACCTTATCCCACGTAAATCGTTTACCGGTAACTATTCAATATCCTTATGAAAAATTAATCACATCGGAGCGTTTCCGCGGTCGAATCCATTTTGAATTTGATAAATGCATTGCTTGTGAAGTATGTGTTCGTGTATGTCCTATAGATTTACCTGTTGTTGATTGGGAATTGGAAACTAATATTCGAAAGAAACGATTGCTTAATTACAGTATTGATTTCGGAATCTGTATATTTTGTGGCAACTGCGTTGAGTATTGTCCAACTAATTGTTTATCAATGACTGAAGAATATGAACTTTCTACCTATAATCGTCACGAATTGAATTATAACCAAATTGCTTTAGGTCGTTTACCAATGTCAGTAATTGACGATTATACAATTCGAACAATTTTGAATTCACCTCAATCTTTAATCAAAATGGACAAACCCCCTTTGATTAAAGATTGATTGAAGAGTCATTTTTAATCATTAAACAAAGATCTAGGTTTGATCTAAAAGTCTGAAATCTTTTTTTTTTTCATTTTGCATTTTGTTTGGTCAATAACTACAAAAGCTACAAATCCCAACTAGCGATTGGATTTGATTGATTGGTAAGAATTGCAGCGTAGCTTAATTTAGATTGACAATCTATTAATATAGTCATAATTCTATCCATAATTATTTCTATTTCGAAATAGAAATTAAAGTATCCATTTTTATTTTTTCGAGAAAGAATGGGATTAGTCTGATATCAGTACTACAGTAATTTTAACCTTTTAGGATTAAATTAACCCATTCTAAATAAGTTTCTCCTGGTCGGGTCAATAAAGTCATGAAAAAAAAGAATTTGATTTTTTTATCTTTTATTTTACGTACAATGAATTTACCTGGACCAATACATGATTTTCTTTTAGTCTTTCTAGGATTAGGTCTTATATTAGGAGGTCTAGGAGTGGTATTACTTACCAATCCAATTTTTTCTGCCTTTTCATTGGGATTGGTTCTTGTTTGTATATCCTTATTCTATATTTTATCAAACTCTCATTTTGTAGCTGCGGCGCAGCTCCTTATTTATGTGGGAGCTATAAATGTTTTAATTTTATTTGCTGTGATGTTCATGAATGGTTCAGAAGATTACAAAGATTTCAATCTTTGGACTGTTGGGAATGGTCTTACTTCCCTAATTTGTACAAGTCTTTTTGTTTTACTAATTACTATTATTTCAGATACAACATGGTATGGGATTATTTGGACTACAAGAGCAAACCAGATTATAGAGCAAGATTTGGTAAGTAATGGTCAACAAATTGGAATTCATTTAGCAACAGATTTTTTTCTTCCATTTGAATTCATTTCAATAATTCTTTTAGTTGCTTTGATAGGTGCGATTGCCACGGCTCGTCAGTAATAAATCTTTTTAATTGGTAATCGCAATCCAAATCAGACTTTATTCTATGTTATCACATTTATTTGAGGATTATTCATATATAAATTCTTTTATTCGATCTATATTCCAATCTTTTTTTTTTGTTTTGTACTTGTGATATTCTTATTCTAGTCAATCTAATCTGTTGATGTTAAATTGTTGTTCATTGTTCATATTGAAATAAATCGAAATCGCTAAGGAGTGGGGCCATGATGCTCGAACATGTGCTTGGTTTGAGTGCTTATTTATTTTCTATCGGTATCTATGGATTGATCACGAGTCGAAATATGGTTAGAGCCCTTATGTGTCTTGAACTTATACTGAATGCCGTCAATATAAATTTAGTAACATTTTCTGATTTTTTTGATAGTCGCCAATTAAAAGGAAATATTTTTTCAATTTTTATTATATCTATCGCAGCCGCTGAAGCAGCTATCGGGCTGGCTATAGTTTCGTCAATTTATCGTAACAGAAAATCAATCCGTATCAATCAATTGAATTTGTTGAATAAGTAGTATTAATCATATAAAATATTTAGATTCATTAATTTGAATTGATATTTATGATAGATAGCATATCTGATAATGTTTACGAAAACGTAAGAAATTAAAGTATCTTGGTTCTATCTCATGAGTCGATCCGAAATTGAATAGACAAATTATGATAAATCATTGATTCATCTGGTGTCTAAATATATGATTCATTTCAAAATTTACTAGATCGAAAATTTATGACGTTTTTTTAAAAAAAAATTATAGCTCCAATGTCACATTCAGTAAAAATCTATGATACATGTATAGGGTGTACTCAATGTGTCCGGGCCTGCCCCACAGATGTATTAGAAATGATACCTTGGGACGGGTGTAAAGCTAAGCAAATTGCTTCTGCTCCAAGAACGGAAGACTGTGTTGGCTGTAAGAGATGCGAATCCGCCTGTCCAACTGATTTCTTGAGTGTTCGAGTTTATCTATGGCATGAAACAACTCGAAGCATGGGTCTAGCTTATTGATATTTTCCAGAAAAAACCACTTGAATACATTTGATTTTTTGTTTACCGACAAAAACCCGTACTAAAAAAATAATAATAAAAAAATAGATTAGGTTTTCGAGTACGGGTTTTTCTTGTCCAAGTGTATCTTGTCTTTACCACGAATTCTTTTCCTTGGTTAACAGTATTAGTAGTTTTACCAATATTCGCGGGTTCCTTGATTTTCGTTTTCCCTCATAGAGGAAATAAGGTAATTAGGTGGTATACTATACTTATATGTGTACTAGAACTCCTTTTAATGACCTATGCATTCTCTTATTATTTCCAATTGGACGATCCCTTAATCCAATTGACGGAGTCTTATCAATGGATTAATTTTTTTGATTTTTACTGGAGATTAGGAATAGATGGACTTTCTATAGGACCTATTTTACTGACCGGATTTATCACCACTTTAGCTACTTTAGCGGCTCGGCCAATTACTCGGGATTCTCGATTATTTCATTTTTTGATGTTAGCAATGTATAGTGGTCAAATAGGATTATTTTCTTCTCAAAATCTTTTACTTTTTTTCATTATGTGGGAGTTAGAATTAATTCCTGTTTATCTACTTCTATCCATGTGGGGGGGAAAGCAACGTCTGTATTCAGCTACAAAATTTATTTTGTATACTGCAGGAAGTTCCGTTTTTTTATTAATGGGAGCTTTAGGTATCGCTTTCTATGCTTCCAATGAACCAACATTCAATTTTGAAACATCAGCTAATCAATCATATCCTGTGACCTTGGAAATACTATTCTATATTGGATTTCTTATTGCTTTTGCTGTCAAATCACCGATTATACCCTTACATACATGGTTACCAGACACCCATGGAGAAGCACATTACAGTACTTGTATGCTTTTAGCTGGAATCTTATTAAAAATGGGAGCATATGGATTGGTTCGAATAAATATGGAATTATTATCCCACGCCCATTCTATATTTTCTTCTTGGTTGATAATAGTAGGCGCAATACAAATAATCTATGCAGCTTCAACATCTTCTGGTCAAAAAAATTTAAAAAAAAGAATAGCCTATTCTTCTGTATCTCATATGGGTTTTACAATTATAGGAATTTGCTCTATAAGCGATATGGGACTCAACGGGGCCATTTTACAAATAATATCTCATGGATTTATTGGCGCTGCGCTTTTTTTCTTGTCAGGAACAAGTTATGATAGAATACGTCTTGTTTATCTTGACGAAATGGGCGGAATGGCTACCCTAATGCCAAAAATATTCATGATGTTCAGTATCTTATCATTAGCTTCTCTTGCATTACCGGGCATGAGCGGCTTTTTTGCAGAATTGGTAGTATTTTTTGGAATAATTACCGCCAAAAAATATTTTTTAATGCCAAAAATACTAATTACTTTTGGAGCGGCAGTTGGAACGATATTGACTCCTATTTATTTATTATCTATGTTACGCCAGATGTTCTATGGATACAAGCTGCTTAATGCCACAAATTCTTATTTTTTTGATTCTGGACCACGGGAATTATTTGTTTCGATTGCTATCCTTCTGCCTGTAATTAGTATTGGTATTTATCCGGATTTCGTTTTCTCATTATCAGTTGACAAGGTCGAAGCTATTCTATCGAATTTTTTTTATAGCTAATTTTTTTTTATAGGTAGTTATTAAAAAAAAAAAACGGAATTGTAATCAGATATGTTTAACATTTGCGAGAACCTTTTGAATCACTCAAGTAATGGAGTGATTCAAAAGGTTCTCAACGACTTACCTGAAGCTTCTTATATATATGTTAAACTGGCTTATGGTTATATTTGTTAAACTCGTTCTTGAATTCAATTAGGATATTAATGTAAATGAACCATAACTATGTAGTCCTATTCCTAATAAATTAACCCCAAAATAGCATATCCAAATTATAAGAAAACCGATCGAAGCAACAATTGCCGAATTTAAACCTTCCAAATTCTTATTTGTTCGAGTATGGAAATAAATCGCGAATATGGTCCAAGTAATAAATGCCCAAGTTTCTTTTGGGTCCCAATTCCAATATGATCCCCATGCTTCATTAGCCCAGACTGCTCCTGAAAGAATACCTATGGTTAAAAAAAGAAACCCTATACTAAGAATACGAAAACCCCAATGATCTAATTGTTGAATCAATTGAAACCTGTAATAATTCCTAGAAGAAGTAAAAAAAGTATTTTTTAAAATATTTTGTTTTTCCATCATGTATTGGATCTCATCAACGGGAAATGAATCATTTAATAAATTATTGTTTTTACCAACAATTCTTATGACTTTTCGAAATGTAATTACGAGAAGTGCTGCTGACAATAATGATCCACATAAAAGAGCTGCATAGCCCGATACCATCATACTTACGTGCATTATTAACCACTGGGATTGGAGAGCAGGTACTAAAATTTTCGATTGATTCATATCGGTTAAAAGACCCCAAGTAGCAAAGCCCTGGGTAAAAAAAGTACTTGGTGCGGTTATTGTGCTTAAATAATTCTTATGTTTTTTAAAATATGGAACCATATGAATAATAGAGAAAATCCATGAAAGAAATATTAATGATTCGTATAAATCACTTATTGGTAAATGTCCCGAATAAATCCAACGAGTAATTAGTAATCCTGTTAGGCAGAAAAAAGTGGTTAACATGCCTTTTTCTGACGAATCATAGAGTCCCACAAATTCATTGACTAATAAGGTTAGAAAATGAATTATAATTACAATTGAAACGACCGAAAAAGATATATGAGTTAATATATGTTCTAAAGTCAAAAATATCATAAAAAAAAAGGGGGGAATACTTTAATTATCCATAATTTTACATATGGAATTGAATTCATTATAGGATTTATTCTATCCTTTTAATAATTAGATAATTTAATTATGTTATGCCGCCACTCGGACTCGAACCGAGATGCTCTAGCACTGCTTCCTAAGAGCAGCGTGTCTACCGATTTCACCATGGCGGCTTGCTCAAAATTATAATAACCCTTTTTTATTCAATTGGCGAGCTTGAAGCAGTTAATTCAATGGAATAGTTTTTTGTTGAAACATTCAAATTAATGAAAATAAAAATTCATTTTTATTGTATTAATCCTTAGAGTTTCGTTAGGTATAAAATTTGTGTTAAGGTTTAGCAACCCCATTAGATATTGATTTATGGACATATAATATAACAAAAAAAGTTTCGAGTTCTGTCCCGGACTTTCAAATTGAAAACTGGAAAATCTTATCTAATTCAATGTATATTCCTTGATAGATCATCCAGATCAAGCATATGATCTAAACCAGATCAGTCAAAATTTACACATTTTTATCTACCTAGTATTTCTTTAAATTGGATTGAAGGCATCAAAGGTTCTATTTTCTATAGTGATTAAAAATAATAATTGTCAAGACAGTTATAAAATAAGTTAAACTTAATTATAAAATAAGTTAAACTTAATTCATTTTTTTTTTTTTAATTAAAAATAATAAGATTTTTTTATGGAACATACATATCAATATTTATGGATTCTATCTTTCGTTACACTTCCAGTCCCTATGTTAATAGGAATAGGGCTGCTACTTTTTCCGGTGTCAACAAAAAAACTTCACCGTATATGGGCTTTTCCGAGTGTTTTATTGTTAAGTATAGTTATGGTTTTTTCGAACGATCTGTTTATTCAGCAAATAAATAGCAGTTCCATTTATCAATATGTATGGTCTTGGACCATCAACAATGATTTTTCCTTAGAGTTCGGGTATTTGATTGACCCACTTACTTCTATTTTGTTAATATTAATTACTACGGTTGGAATTTTAGTTCTTGTTTATAGTGACAGTTATATGTCTCATGATCAAGGCTATTTGAGATTTTTTGTTTATATGAGTTTTTTCAATACTTCAATGCTGGGATTAGTTACCAGTTCCAATTTAATACAAATTTATATCTTTTGGGAATTGGTTGGAATGTGCTCTTACCTATTAATAGGCTTTTGGTTCACACGACCTAGTGTGTCCAATGCTTGTCAAAAAGCATTCGTAACTAATCGTGTAGGCGATTTTGGTTTATTATTAGGAATTTTAGGTCTTTATTGGCTAACAGGCAGTTTCGAATTTCAGGATTTGTTTGAAATATTCAATAACTTGATTTCTAATAATGATAATGAGGTTCATTTTTTATTTGTTACTTTGTGCGCTTTCCTATTATTTTCCGGTGCAATTGCTAAATCGGCACAATTCCCTCTTCATGTGTGGTTACCAGATGCCATGGAAGGACCTACCCCTATTTCGGCTCTAATACATGCTGCTACCATGGTAGCAGCGGGAATTTTTCTTGTAGCTCGACTTCTTCCTCTTTTCGTAGTTATACCTTACATAATGAAGCTAATAGCTTTGATAGGTATAATAACAGTACTCTTAGGAGCTACTTTAGCTTTTGCTCAAAAAGATATTAAGAGAGGTTTAGCCTATTCTACAATGTCTCAATTGGGTTATATGATGTTAGCTTTAGGTATGGGCTCCTATCGAGCTGCTTTATTTCATTTGATTACTCATGCTTATTCGAAAGCATTGTTGTTTTTAGGATCTGGATCCATTATTCATTCAATGGAAGGTATTGTCGGCTATTCTCCAGATAAGAGTCAAAATATGGTTCTTATGGGTGGTTTAACAAAACATGTTCCAATTACAAAAATTGCTTTTTTATTAGGAACCCTTTCTCTTTGTGGTATTCCACC